AGAAAATCATTATTAACTGAAATTGGTTTTTTTTTTAACTTAATCAGTAAATTTTCGGAAAAATCAGTATCAAGTTTGAATTTTGACGGACTTTTTTTATTTCCAGAACATGAACAAGTAAAAATGTATTTCGAAGAAAAAAAAAGAAAAAAAAAATTCTTATTCGACGCAATTAGAACTGATCTGAACGATCAAACAATTTTAAATAGAAAAAAATCTATTGGAATAAACGAAATAAGTAAAAAAGTTCCTCGATGGTCATACAATTTAATCGACGAATTGGAGCAACTGATGGCAAGAACAGCAAAGAATGCTCAGATTCGTTCCAGAGAAGCCGAACCAAGAATTTTTTTTACTACAGACTCGGAGTATGAGAATGAGGGTAGTCGTCCTAGTATTATTGAAAATACTGAAAAAAAAAAAACTGAAGTCGCTTTACTACATTATTTACGCGAACCGGATTTTTGCCGAGAAATAATCAGAGGATCTATACGCGCTCAAAGGCGTAAAACAGTGACTTGGAAAATCTCTCAAAAAAATCCCCACTCCCCCCTTTTTTTGGACAAAAAGCGATTCTCGTTCTTTTCTTTTGATGATATTTTCGAATCAATGAAAATCTTTTTTATGTCCAAAAATTGGATGCAAAAAGAGACAGAATTTGAAATTTCGGATTATACAGAAGAAAATGAGATAAAAGAGGAGAGAGAAAATGAGAAGAAAGAGAAGATAGAAAATGAGATGAAAGAGGCGCAAAAAGAAGAAGACGAGAGAACACTTAGAGAAACGGCAGAAATCTGGGATAGCTTTCTATATGGATATAGTCGACCAATTAGAAGTTTGTTATTAATAACCCAATCGATTCTTAGAAAATATATTATATTACCTTCATTGATAATAGCTAAAAATATCGTTCGTATACTATTATTTCAAATTCCTGAATGGTCAGAAGATTTTAGGGATTGGAAAAGAGAAATGCATATTAAATGCACCTTTTATGGCGTTCCACTATCTGAAAAAGAATTTCCAAAAGACTGGTTAACAGAGGGTTTTCAGATAGGGATCTTATTTCCTTTTCGTCTGAAACCTTGGCACAGATCTAAGGCTAAGGTACGATCCACTGAAAAAAAAAACGTGAAAAAAAAGAGCTTTTGCTATTTAACAATTTGTGGAACACAAGTGGAATCGCCCTTTGCTGATCATATCCCAAATCCATTTTCATTTTTTGATCCTATTTTTAAAATAGTAAAAAAAAAAATGAAAAAAAATTTGAAAAATAGTTTTTTTCTAGTTCGAAAAGTTTTAAATGAAAGACAAAAAGGTTATTTAACCATCTCAAAAGAAAGAGGAAAATGGACCTTCAAAAGTATTCTTAAAAGTATTCCATTTAGATTCAAAAAAATAGATGAATTGAGTGAAAGCAAAAAAGATTCAACAATCAGTAACAATAATCCAATGATTTACGAATCACCCGTTGTAATTCAATCTATTAATTGGACAAATTCTTCATTGACAGAAAAAAAGATAAAAGATCTTAACGTTAAAACAAAGACAATCATAAACCAAATAGAAAAAATGGGGGAGGTTATAACTTCAGAGAATAATTTTAATTCAAACAAAACAACTTATGATGCTCAAAGATTCGAATTACAAAAAAATATTTTACAGATATTAAAAAGAAGAAATGTTCGATTGACCCGTAAATCGTATTCTTTTTTAAAATTTTTCATGGAAAGGGTATACATAGATATTTTTCTATATATCGTTAGTATTCCTAGGATCAATGTACAACTTTTTCTTGAATCAACAAAAAAAATGATAAATGAATCCATTTACAATAAAAAAACAAATTCGGAAAGAATTGATAAACAAAATCAAAGTATAATTCCATTTATGTCGATTATACACAAATCTTGTAATATTACGAATACGAATTCAACGAATTCTTGTGATGTATCTTCTTTGTCACAAGCATATGTTTTTTTTAAATTATCACAAAGCCAAGTTATTAACCCATATAAGTATAAGTTAAGATCTGTTTTTGAATCTCATGGAAGATCTTTTTTTCTTAAGAATGAAATAAAGAATTATTTTTGTAGAATACAAGGAATATGTCATTCCAAATTAAGCCATAAGAACCTTCCCGATTCTGTAATGAATCAATGGACAAATTGGTTAAAGGTTCATTATCAATATGATTTACCTCAGAGCAGATGGTCTAGATTAGTACCACAAAACTGGAGAAATAGAATCAATGAACATCGTGTGGCTCAAAATAAAGATTTAACCAAATATGATTCAGATGAAAAAACCCGATTAATTCTTTCCAAAAAACAACAAGTAGACTTAGTAAAATTAAAAAAAAAATTTAAAATTAAAAAACAATATAAATATGATCTTTTGTCATATAAATTTCTTAATTATGCAGATAATAAAGAATCATATATTTATGGATATAGATCACCATTCCAAGCAAAAAAAAAGCAAGCTATTTCTTATAATTACAACACACAGAAAAAAGAATTTTTGGATATAACGGGCGATATCTCTATCAACAATTATATAGCAGAAGATACTATTATAGATATGGAAAAAAATATGGATAGAAAGTATTTTGATTGGATGGAAATGAATGTAGAAATATTAAATCGTTCCATATCGAATCCAAAATTTTGGTTCTTTTTGAAATTTTGGATATTATATGATGCATATAAGAATAATCCTTGGATCATACCAAGCAAATTCCTTTTTTTCCATTTTTATGGAAAAAATGTTAGTAAAACTAAAAACTTTACTGGAAAGAAAAAAAGAATAGATGATATTTTGAGCTCATCGAAAAAAAAAAAATCTCTTGAATTCGAGTTAGAGACTGGAAATCCAGCAAAAGAAGAATACGCGAGTCGAGTCGATCTTAAATCATCTTTCTCAAACCAAGAAAGAGATTTCTCAAATCAAGAAATAGATTATGAAAGATCAGACAGGAAAAGGGTTGATAAGAGTATAAATAAAAAGGAATACAGGAAAAATATAAGGATAGAACTGGCTTTCATACTAACAAAGTATTTGGGTTTTCATTTGAACTTTCATACTTCCTTAGATGAAAGAATAATGAATAATATCCAAGTATATTGTCTCATGGTTGACTTGAAAAAGAAAAAACAATTTGTTATAGACTCTATTCAAAGGGGAGAACTAAGTCTAGATTATTTGGTGATTCAAAAGAATCAGAAGGATTTCACTCTTACAAGAGAGGGAGGAGATAAAGAATTGATGGAAAACAAAATATTTTTTGTTGAACCAGTTCGCCTGTCTAGAAAAAACTATGAACAATTTTTTATGTATCAAACCACAAGACTCTCATTGATTCATAAGAGTAATCGCCAAATTAATCAAGGAAACCCCGAAAAAAGTCGTCTTGATAGAAAGAATTTTGATAAATACATTCCAAGAACAAGAGAGCAAAAGATAACAGAAAATAAAGAAAAAAATCATTATGATTTGCTTGTTCCTGAAAATCTTTTGTCCGCTAGACGCCGGAGAGAATTGAGAATTCTAATTTGTTTCAATCTTAGAAATAGAAATAGTGTGCATAGAAACACAATATTTGACAATGAGAATAAAATAAATAATTGCTGTCAAGTTTTGGCTAAAAATAAAGATCTTGATAGAGAACAAAAAAAACTAATGAATTTCAAATTATTTCTTTGGCCTAATTATCGATTAGAAGATTTAGCTTGTATAAATCGCTATTGGTTTGATACCCATAATGGAAGCCGTTTCAGTATAGTAAGGATACATATGTATCCGCGATTGAAAATTCGATAATCTGCATTTATCTTCTATTTCTCATAACATATCTGATAACAGATCTGTTATCTGTTTGTTATGCGAAGACAAATATATATATATATATATAATATAATTTTATATTATATATATATATAATATAATCAAGAATATATATATATAATATATATATAAAAAAATAAAAATATATTTAAATATATATATTTAAATATATAAAATAAATGCGCACACGCATTGTGGCATTGATACTAATTCAATGATGTATCCATTAGATCGAAAAATGAATCAACAAAATAAATCGTTTTATTTTTATTTGATTTATTTGAAGTATACTGTATTTATTTGAAGTATACAGTAGAATTTTTTTTGTGAATCCGTAAATATAGTATTTTTCTAACTATCCATAAATATAGTATTTTTATATCGATTTGAATTGCTTAATTTAATAATAATAATTAATTTGATTTGAAAAAAAAAAGAAATTAAGAATTCTTAAGTAAATTAAGATTTTTTATATTCCAAAATTCAAAATTAGTGTCATTACTATTACTGATCAATAAAAATATCTAAAAATCTCTATCAAAAAAGAGGGGGAGAGGACAGCTTTCATTTTATTTTATGATAAAAAATTCATTTATACCTGTTATTTCACAAAAAAAAGAAGAAGAAAACCCCGGATCAGTTGAATTTCAAGTATTCAATTTCACTAATAAGATACGAAGACTTACTTCACATTTTGAATTACACCCAAAAGACTATTTATCTCAAAGAGGTTTACGTAAAATTCTGGGAAAACGGCAACGACTACTGTCTTATTTGTCAAAGAAAAATAGAATACGTTATAAAAAATTAATAAATCAGTTGGGTATTCGGGAGTCACAAATTCGTTAATTTCAAGAGTCATTTTCAATTATTCGATTTATTAGATCTTGAATTTTGATGAACCTTTTTTTTAACGATTCATGGAAGAATGAATCGAGGAAAAACAACCTATGAATGTCCCAGCTACAAGAAAAGATCTCATGATAGTCAATATGGGGCCTCACCACCCATCAATGCATGGTGTTCTTCGACTTATTGTTACTCTGGATGGTGAAGATGTTATTGATTGTGAACCAATATTGGGTTATTTACACAGAGGAATGGAAAAAATTGCGGAAAACCGAACAATTATCCAATATCTGCCTTATGTAACACGTTGGGATTATTTAGCTACTATGTTCACAGAAGCAATAACCGTAAACGGACCGGAACAATTGGGAAATATTCAAGTACCAAAAAGAGCCAGCTATATCCGAGTAATTATGTTGGAGTTAAGTCGTATAGCTTCTCATCTACTATGGCTGGGACCTTTTATGGCAGATATTGGTGCACAAACCCCTTTCTTCTATATTTTTAGAGAAAGAGAATTAATATATGATCTATTTGAAGCTGCGACAGGTATGAGAATGATGCATAATTTTTTTCGTATCGGGGGAGTAGCGGCTGATCTACCTCATGGTTGGATAGATAAGTGTTTTGATTTCTGCAATTATTTTTTAACAAGGGTTGTTGAATATCAAAAACTTATTACGCGAAATCCAATTTTTTTAGAACGGGTTGAGGGAGTAGGTGTTGTTGGTAGAGAAGAAGTAATAAATTGGGGTTTATCAGGACCGATGCTTCGGGCTTCCGGAATACAATGGGATCTACGTAAAGTTGATAATTATGAATGTTACGAGGAATTTGATTGGGAAGTTCAATGGCAAAAAGAAGGAGATTCATTAGCTCGTTATTTAGTTCGAATTGGTGAAATGATGGAATCCATAAAAATTATTCAACAGGCTTTGGAAGGAATTCCCGGCGGGCCATATGAAAATTTAGAAATCCGCTGTTTTGATAGAGAAAAGGAGCCAGAATGGAATGATTTTGAATATAGATTCATTGGTAAAAAACCGTCTCCGACTTTTGAATTGCCGAAACAAGAACTTTATGTAAGAGTTGAGGCTCCCAAGGGAGAATTAGGAATTTTTCTAATAGGGGATCAGAATGGTTTTCCTTGGAGATGGAAAATTCGTCCCCCGGGTTTTATCAATTTGCAAATTCTTCCTCAATTAGTTAAAAGAATGAAATTGGCTGATATTATGACAATACTAGGTAGCATAGATATCATTATGGGAGAAGTTGATCGTTGAAATGATAATTGATACAACGGAAGTCCAAGATATCAATTCTTTTTCCGGATTGGAATCTTTAAAAGAGGTCTATGGAATTCTATGGGTACTTGTACCTATTTTTATTCTTGTATTGGGAATCACAATAGGTGTACTAGCAATTGTATGGTTAGAAAGAGAAATATCTGCAGGGATACAACAGCGTATTGGACCCGAATACGCGGGTCCTTTTGGAGTTCTTCAAGCTCTAGCAGACGGAACAAAACTACTTTTCAAAGAGAATCTTATTCCATCGAGGGGAGATATTCGTTTATTCAGTATCGGACCATCCATATCAGTCATATCAATTCTACTAAGCTATTCAGTAATTCCTTTTGGCTATAACTTTGTTTTATCCGATTTCAATATCGGTGTTTTTTTATGGATTGCTATTTCGAGTATTGCTCCCATTGGACTTCTTATGTCAGGATATGGGTCAAATAATAAATATTCCTTTTTGGGTGGTCTACGAGCTGCTGCTCAATCGATTAGTTATGAAATACCATTAACTCTATGTGTCTTATCAATATCTCTACGTGCGATTCGTTGAAACAGAAAAAGCTATGCTATTGCTACGCTCCTTTCTTTATAGTACTTTATAGGAAAGGGGTCAAAGAAATTGAATAGATACCTTCATTATCCTTATTTTTTCCAAATTTGGATTGAAGAACTAAATCTGATAGTTATATGAGTGAAATAAAACAGCTTCTATTGAATCTAATTTAAGAATACTATATGACTTAAAGTTAAAAGATAGTATGATGATTTGAAATGGCAGTAAAAATATTGAGTCTCATTTTCTATGTATAAGAATTAAGTGAAATAAAATTATAACCAGAAGAGGCCATTTAACCCAAGATTGGATAATTAGTTATCCTGTTTTGAAGCGGGCTCAAAAGACCAACCTTATTGAGTTTTAGTTACCATTTGTATGAATTATCATAGATGTATTAACATAAATAAGGGGTTAATAAAAAAATGAGTGGATGGTTAGAAACACCAAGATACACAAAGGATTAGTAACACAGATTTTGTAAATTATCCAAAAGACAATTTACGCATAATAGAAAAAGAATACTAATTGGGGCTTTAAGTTGGTAGAAAAAATCAAGCAATACTCCCCACAATTCCGATCCAGAGTATGCTCCCATCCACTTATTAAATAAATTACTATCAGGAACGAAAAAATCCTTTAAGATTTATTAAGTCCCTTTTTCATAGCACAAAAAAGAAGAATAGGAACGAAAAAAACACAAGAAATCAAAAACGAAAAGGAGATAGCTTTTTCGTTTTTGATTTCTTATATCCATATTCATGGAGATAGAATTCATGTCATAATTAAGAAACTAATGTGTAATTCTTTTTCGTAATTGAAAACGATGGGGTTTATTGATAATTCTAAAAGAGTATTTTATTGAAGAATTCAGTTATTACTCAACAAATTTAAATTTTTATTTTTAAGGGATGAGATCAATTCAGAAGTACCTTTTGTATCTTTTATTAAAATTTCTCTTTCTTATTTAATTTTTTATTAGAACAGAACAGACAGAATTGAATTGGTCTAATTCAGAACCGTCCGATAGATTTGAATCTTATCTATCTTAGGGATATATCAAGAGAAGATAAATAATCGGCCCGGTCCTTAGATTTACTTAAGGCTTTCCAGGAGCCGTATGAGGCGAAAATCTCATGTACGGTTCTGTAATAGAGATGATAACAGTAATGTTATCATCGACTAGGATTATCTAATAGTTTAAGTACAGTTGATATAGTTGATGCGCAATCAAAATATGGTTTTTGGGGATGGAATTTATGGCGTCAACCTTTGGGTTTCATCGTTTTTCTAATTTCTTCGCTAGCAGAATGTGAAAGATTACCTTTTGATTTACCAGAAGCGGAAGAAGAATTAGTAGCGGGTTATCAAACAGAATATTCGGGTATCAAATTTGGTTTATTTTACGTTGCTTCCTATTTAAACCTATTAATTTCTTCATTATTTGTAACAGTTCTTTACTTGGGCGGTTCGAATATCTCTATTCCGTACATATTCGTTTCTGAGTTTTTTGAAATAAATAAAACATATGGAGTTTTTGGAACCACAATTGGTCTCTTTATTACATTAGCTAAAACTTATTTGTTCTTATTCCTTTCTATCATAACAAGATGGGCTTTGCCTAGGCTAAGAATGGATCAATTATTAAATCTTGGATGGAAATTTCTTTTACCCATTTCTCTCGGTAATCTATTATTAACAACTTCGTCTCAACTGTTTTCACTGTAAAAGATTAATCTTCTATATTCATAACTTGTCTCAAATAAGAGAAAGAAATAAAACAAAAATATTCATAGATATTTACGATATGTTCCTTATGGTAACAGGGTTCATGAATTATGGTCAACAAACAGTCCGAGCTGCAAGGTACATTGGTCAAAGTTTCATGATTATCTTATCTCACGCAAATCGTTTACCCGTAACTATTCAATATCCTTATGAAAAATTAATCACATCGGAACGTTTCCGCGGTCGAATCCATTTTGAATTTGATAAATGCATTGCTTGTGAAGTATGTGTTCGTGTATGTCCTATAGATTTACCCGTTGTTGATTGGAAACTGGAAACTGATATTCGAAAGAAACGATTGCTTAATTACAGTATTGATTTCGGAATCTGTATTTTTTGTGGTAACTGTATTGAGTATTGTCCAACAAATTGTTTATCAATGACTGAAGAATATGAACTTTCTACTTATGATCGTCACGAATTGAATTATAATCAAATTGCTTTGGGCCGTTTACCGATGTCAGTAATTGATGATTATACAATTCGAACAATTCAAATAAAAAAATAAAATTTTTTATAATTTATAATTAAATACAATTCTTATAAAAAAGAAAAAAATCATATTCTATATAATATATAATAATATAAATAGAATAAATATATAGAATATATATAATTAAATTTGGATAATATTATTAAAAAAAATTTAAAAATATTATATTATAAAACAAATGAATAAAAATTCTATTAGATATTTGATTTAAAATATCCTATATTATAGAAATCTATTCTTAAATAGATAAATATATTATCTAATTATCTATAATTATTATATATACTTTAGTTTTAGTATAGTTTCAAACTACTCTTTCATATAAAGACTCGAATGACATTGATCATATAACTGTACCTATATCAATTCAAACTCCTTAGGATTTTTTTTTATTCAATGCGAAAAGAAATTTAAGTATATAAACTTTTTTTCCTGGTCATATCAATAAGGTCATGAAATTTCGATTTCTTTGTCTTTTTTTTACATATAATGGATTTGCCTGAAACGCTACATGATTTTCTTTTAGTCTTTCTGGGATCGGGTCTTGTATTAGGAAGTCTAGGAGTAGTATTACTTACCAACACCATTTTTTCTGCGTTTTCGTTGGGACTGGTTCTTGTTTGTATATCTTTATTCTATATTTTATCAAACTCCCATTTTGTAGCTGCATCACAGCTACTTATTTACGTGGGAGCTATAAACGTTTTAATCATATTTGCTGTGATGTTCATGAATAGTTCAGAATATTACCAAGATTTTCGTCTTTGGACCGTTGGGGATGGAATTACTTTGATGGTTTGTACAAGTATTTTTGTTTCACTAATAACTACTATTCCAGATACATCATGGTATGGAATTATTTGGACTACAAGACCAAATCAGATTATTGAGCAAGATTTGATAAGTACTAGTCAACAAATTGGAATTCATTTATCAACAGATTTTTTTCTTCCATTTGAACTCATTTCAATAATTCTTTTAGTGGCTTTAATAGGTGCAATTGTCGTAGCTCGCCAGTAAGAAATCTTTACAGAACTAACAATATAAATACAGATTCCATTTTCTTGAATTTTCGCACATTGATTTCTGTCGAATTTTATGTAAAGTGAAAGAGTTTTTATGTAGAAACTCATTTTTTTATTACCGATATTCTTTTGTTCCAGACTTGTTCTATTCTTTAGTCAATCGAATCTGTAGAATTGTTGTTCATATTGAAATGAATCAAAATTGATAAGGAGTTGGTCAATGATGCTCGAACATGTACTTGTTTTGAGTGCCTATTTATTTTCTATTGGTATCTATGGATTGATCACAAGTCGAAATATGGTTAGAGCCCTTATGTGTCTTGAACTTATACTGAATGCAGTTAATATGAATCTCGTAACTTTTTCTGATTTTTTTGATAATCGCCAATTAAAAGGAAATATTTTTTCCATTTTTGTTATAGCTATTGCAGCCGCTGAAGCAGCTATCGGACCGGCTATTGTTTCCTCAATTTCTCGTAACAGAAAATCAACCCGTATCAATCAATCGAATTTGTTGAATAAATAGTATTAATCATAATTAATCATAAAAAGTAGAATTGAGAATAGTGTAATATTTATCAATTCAAATTAGCATGTCTGCTACACTACTTATGATCATGTTTGTGTTTGCGGAATCATAAGAAATCAAAGTATCCTGGTCCTGTCCTCTTCTCTTCCTTCTTATAAATTTATTTAGACGTCTATTTTGATTAGCAAAATTCTGACAAATCATTGATTCATCTGGTGTATAAATATATGATTCAGTTACGAGTTTACTAGATCGATAATTTTCATTTTTAATGTTCAAAAATTAGTATAGATACAATGTCACATTCAGTAAAGATTTATGATACATGTATAGGATGTACTCAATGTGTCCGAGCCTGTCCCACAGATGTATTAGAAATGATACCTTGGGACGGATGTAAAGCTAAGCAAATAGCTTCTGCCCCAAGAACAGAGGACTGTGTTGGTTGTAAGAGGTGTGAGTCCGCCTGTCCGACGGATTTCTTAAGTGTTCGAGTTTATTTATGGCATGAAACAACTCGAAGTATGGGTCTAGCTTATTGATACGTTTCAAAAAACACCACACGAATACGTTTTTTTACTGGCAAAAACCCGTGCTCAAAATAAAATAGAAAAGGTTTTTTTCTATTTTGAGCGCGGGCTTTTCTGGCCCAAGTGTATCTTATTTTTATGACGAATTATTTTCCTTGGTTAACAATAGTTGTCGTTTTGCCAATAGCCGCAGGTTCCTTAATTTTCTTATTTCCTCATAGGGGAAATAAGGTAATTAGGTGGTATAGCATTTGTATATGCTTAATCGATCTCCTTCTAACAACCTATGTATTTTGTTATCATTTCCAATTGGATGATCCACTAATGCAACTGACGGAGAATTATAAATGGATCAATTTTTTTGATTTTTATTGGAGATTAGGAATAGATGGACTTTCTATAGGACCTATTTTACTGACGGGATTTATCACCACTTTAGCCACTTTAGCGGCTCAGCCGGTTACTCGAGAATACCAATTATTCCATTTCCTGATGTTAGCAATGTATAGCGGTCAAATAGGACCATTTTCTTCTCGAGATATTTTACTTTTTTTCATCATGTGGGAATTGGAATTAATTCCCGTTTATCTACTTTTATCCATGTGGGGGGGAAAGAAACGTTTGTATTCAGCTACAAAGTTTATTTTGTACACTGCGGGAAGTTCTGTTTTTTTATTAATGGGAGTTCTGGGTATCGGTTTATATGGTTCTAATGAACCAACATTAAATTTTGAAACATTAACTAATCAATCGTATCCTGTGGCGCTGGAAATAATATTCTATATGGGATTTCTTATTGCTTTTGCTGTCAAATCGCCGATTATACCCTTACATACATGGTTACCAGATACCCACGGAGAGGCACATTACAGCACTTGTATGCTTTTAGCCGGAATCTTATTAAAAATGGGAGCATATGGGTTGGTTCGAATTAATATGGAATTTCTTTCCCACGCTCATTCTATATTTTGCCCCTGGTTAATGATATTAGGTTCTATTCAAATAATCTATGCCGCTTCAACATCTCTTGGTCAACGTAATTTAAAAAAAAGAATAGCTTATTCCTCGGTATCTCATATGGGTTTCCTAATTCTAGGAATTGGTTCTATAAGCGATACTGGACTCAACGGAGCCATTTTACAAATCATATCTCATGGATTTATCGGCGCTGCGCTTTTTTTCTTGGCAGGAACTAGTTATGATAGACTACGTCTTCTTTATCTTGACGAAATGGGCGGAATGGCTATCCCAATGCCAAAAATATTCACGACTTTTACTATCTTATCGATGGCTTCTCTTGCATTGCCAGGCATGAGCGGTTTTATTGCAGAATTGATAGTTTTTTTTGGAATAATTACTAGTCAAAAATATCTTTTAATGATTAAAATACTAATTACTTTTGTAACAGCAATTGGAATGATATTAACTCCTATTTATTTATTATCTCTCTTACGGCAGATGTTCTATGGATATAAGTTTTTTAATACACCAAACTCTTATTTTTTTGATTCTGGGCCGAGAGAATTATTTATTTCGATTTCTATCCTTATACCCGTAATAGGTATTGGTCTTTATCCGGATTTCATTTTCTCATTCTCGGTTGACAAGGTTGAAGCTATTCTATCTAATTTTTGATAGACAGTTTTCGTGAATAAATGAACAAAACCAATAAATCAAAAAGAGAAAGAAACCCGTTGTACAATGAACAAAAGATTTTTCCGTTAGATTCACTTAAAAAAATAATTCGAATTGTAATCGAATATGTTTGTTGTTTGTGAGAACCCCTTGAATCATTACATTACTTGATTTAAAGGGTTCTCGATGATTTATGTATGAAAAGTTTAATTTATAGGAATTATATATTATATAATATATATATATAGATATATATATGCTTTCTATATCTTTATTTCTCGGGTTCTTTACTCATTTTAATTCAATTAGATCAATTAGATGTAAATGAACCATAACTATGTAGTCCTATTCCTAATAGATTGATCCCCAAATAACATATCCAAATTATAAGAAATCCTATAGAGGCCACTATTGAAGAATTTACACCTTCCAATTTTTTATTTTTTCTAGTATGTAAATAAATCGCGAATATGGTCCAAGTAATAAAGGCCCAAGTTTCCTTTGGATCCCAATTCCAATATGATCCCCATGCCTCGTTAGCCCATACTGCTCCAGAAAGAATACCTATCGTTAAAAAGAGAAAACCTAGACTAATAATACGATAACCCCAACAATCCAATTGTTGAATAAATTGAGATCTGTAATAATTTCTAGAAGAAGAAAAAGAAGTTTTTCGTAAAACATTGTTTCTTTCATTCATATTCATGTATTTGATTTCAGCAAAATCAAATGATTCATTTAAAGAATCCAAATTCTTGGTAAAAGCAAGAATTTGGATGACTTCTTGAAACGTAATGACTAAAATAGCCACTGATAATAATGATCCACATAAAAGAGCGGCATAGCCCAATATCATCATACTTACGTGCATCATTAGCCAATGGGATTGTAGAGCGGGTACTAATATTACGGATTGATGCATTTTGGTTAAAAGACCCGAAGTAGCAAAGCCTTGGGTAAAAATAACACTTGGTGCAATTATTGTACTTAAATGGTTTTTATCCTTTTTAAAAAAAGGAACCATATGAAAAATGGAAAAACCCCATGAAAGAAAGATTAAAGATTCATATAAATCACTAAATGGTAAATGGCCCGAAAAAAACCAACGAGTAATTAACAATCCTGTTACACAGAAAAAAGTTATTATGATGGCTTTTTTGGACAAATCATATAATCCTACGATTTCATTGACTAATAAGGTTATCAAATGAATTGAAATCACAATTGATATGACCGAAAACGATATATGAGTTAATATATGCTCTAAAGTTGAAAATATCATATATATAATATAAATAAATATCTATAATGAAAATAAAAAAGGTATGAATACTAGGAATAGAAATCCTGAATTGAATTCATTATAGGACTTATTCTTTTAAAATATAGGATGGGATGTCATGCCGCCACTCGGACTCGAACCGAGATGCTCTAGCACTGCTTCCTAAGAGCAGCGTGTCTACCAATTTCACCATAGCGGCTTACTCGAAATCATAATAACCTATTCATTAGTCAATCGTCGAGATTGAAAGAATCTGCAATATTTATTTAGTACAATATAATAATTTTATATTAACGATAAGTATAGTAATTGATTATTATAATTTTATATTAATATAAATTAATCTAAAAAAATCTTAAAATAAAAAAAGAGAGCATTTCTATTTCAATACGAATTTGTATTCTTGTTCTTTTTTCATTTCGAGTGTGAGTTTTATAATCTAACAGCGGGGAATGGGTTTGTTTTTCGTAGTTTACACTTTTTGTAATTCAAAAACAGCAACGTTGAAACCGGAACTCTCTAGTTCTGACTTCAATCCAGGAATGGAAAAGAACATTTTTTGTAGTTGTTTATGACTCATTTTTTAGTTATTTCATTTTCTGACTCTAAAGAAATGCATTTCCATTTTTTCAATGAAAGAAAAATAGTTAATTTATATATCTCAAATTTAGCACTCCATTCAAAAAATTAGAAAGATTATATATATTTAGAATATATTATATATATAATATATTCTAAATATATATTCCATATTAGTATTAAAGAATACTCTTTGAATCGAGCTAATTCAGATTATTCCAACATTATTATATTATTTGTTTTTGTTACAAAAAAAACTTTTGGAGTTCCCTGTAAAAATAGATCGAGCTAATGAAAAGGCTTTCAATGCTGTCCGATATCCCTTTTTTTTCCAAAAAGTCTTGCGAATTTTTTTTTTTGATATAGAAGTGCGCTTTTTTGGAACTGCCATTCAACTAAGATCATTTTTTCATTGCTATAGTTCGATGTGAAAGACATTTATTCTGTAAATGAAAACGAATTTTTCTTTAATTAATTAATTAGCCATATGTCTTATCTATCTGAATTCCCTCTTTTTTATGTTTGTTTTCTATCTAAAGTAAAACATTGAATATGAGAAACCTTTTCCAAACATAGAGATCTTTTTTTAT